ATTGTATTATTTAGATTCAAAGAAATATCTGAATCGAATGAAACGAAAAAAGAAAAAGATTCTCTAATTAGTAATCAGATAATTAACGAATCATTTAGTCAAATTGAATCTGGAAATTGGCCAAATTCTTCACTGATAGAAACCAAAATGAAGGATTTGACTGATAGAACAAGTACAATCAAAAATCAAATAGAAAGAATTACAAAAGAGAAAAAGAAAGTAACTCCAGAAATAGACATTAGTCCTAATAAAACAAATAATAGTAAAAAATTAGAATCGCCAAAAAATATTTTCCAAATATTAAAAAGAAGAAATACTCGATTAATATGGAAATTCCATTATTTTCTAAAATTATTCATTCAAAGATTATACATCGATCTATTTTTATCTATCATTAATATTCCCAGAATTAATACACAACTCTTTCTTGAATCAACAAATAAATTGATTGATAAATACATTTCCAATAATGAAATAAATCAAGAAAAAATTAATAATCAAAAAAAAATTCACTTTATTTCGACTATAAAAAAGTCCCTTTCTAATATTAGTAAGAAAAATTCACATATTTTTTTTGATTTATCCTACTTGTCACAAGCATATGTATTTTACAAATTATCACAAACCCAAGTTATTAATTTGGCTAAATTTAGATCTGTTCTTCAATATAACAGAACGTCTTTTTTCCTTAAGACTAAAATAAAGGACTATTTTAGAACACTAGGAATATTTCATTCCGAATTAAAACATAAGAAACTTCAGAATTATAGAATCAATCAATGGAAAAACTGGTTAAGACAGCATTATCAATACGATTTATCTCAGATTAGATGGTCTAGATTAATGCCACAAAAATGGCGAAATAGGGTTAATCAAAGTTGTATGGCTCAAAATAAAAATCGAAATTTAAACAAATGGAATTCATATGAAAACGACCAATTAATTCATTACAAAAAAGAAAATGATTCTGAACTCTATTCATTATCAAACCAAAAAGATAAGTTTTCAAAATGTTATAGATATGATCTTTTATCATATAAATCGATTAATTATGAAAATAAAAGTGAGTCATTTATTTCTATATTACCCTTTCAAGTAAATAAGAACCTCGAAATTTCTTATAATTCAAACACGCCCAAACACAACTTTTTTGATATGTCCGGCAATCTTGATATCAATAATTATCTAAGAAAAGGCAATATTCTATATATAGAAAGAAATCTCGATAGAAAATATTTTGATTGGAAAATTATCCATTTTTCTCTTAGACAAAAAGAAGATATTGAGGCCTGGGTTAAGATCGATACCAACAGTAATCCAAATACTAAAATTGGTATTAATAATTATCAAATAATTGACAAAATCGATAAAAAAGGCCTTTTTTATCTTACAACTCATCAAAATTCAGAAAACACTCAAAAAAATTCGAAAAAAGTCTTTTTTGATTGGATGGGAATGAATGAAAAAATATTTAACCGTCGCATATTCAATCTGGAATTTTGGTTCTTCCCAGAATTTATACTACTTTATAATGTATATAAAATAAAACCGTGGATTATACCAAGCAAATTACTTCTTTTAAATTTGAATACAAACGAAAATCTTAGTCAAAATAAAAACATCAATAAAAACCAAAAATCAAATAAAAAAATAAAGAATCGAATTCAAGAAGCAAAAGAACCCGCAAGTCAAGGAGAAAGAGAGCGTGGATCAGATATAGAAAACAAAGTAAATCTGCGCCCTATTCTCTCAAAACATAAAAAGGATCTTGAAAAAGATTACGCAGAATCAGACACAAAGAAGGGTAAAAAGAAAAAACAATACAAAAGCAACACGGAAGCAGAACTAGATTTATTCTTGAAACGTTATTTGCTTTTTCAATTGAGATGGAACGATGCTTTGAATCAAAGAATGCTCGATAATATCAAGGTATATTGTCTCCTGCTTCGACTGATAAATCCAAACCAAATTACTGTATCGTCAATTCAAAGGGGAGAAATGAGTTTGGATATAATGCTGATTCAGGCGAATTTAACTCTTACAGAATTGATGAAGAAGGGGATATTGATTATCGAACCTATTCGGTTGTCTGTAAAAAATAATGGACAATTTATTATGTATCAAACCATAGGTATTTCATTGGTTCATAAAAGTAAACACCAAATTAATCAAAGATACCGAGAACAAAGATATGTTGATAAAAAGAATTTTGATGAATTCATTCTGCAACCTCAAACTCAAAGAATAAATACAGACAAAAATCATTTTGATTTGCTTGTTCCTGAAAATATTTTATGGTCTAGACGTCGTAGAGAATTGAGAATTCGAAGTTTTTTTAATTCTTTGAATTGGAATGGCGTCGATAGAAATTCAGTATTTTGCAACGAAACCAATGTAAAAAACTGGAGTCAATTTTTGGATGAAAGGAAACCTCTTTATAAAGAGAAAAAAGAATTAATTAAATTGAAGTTCTTTCTTTGGCCTAATTATCGATTAGAAGATTTAGCTTGTATGAATCGTTATTGGTTTGATACCAATAATGGTAGCCGTTTCAGTATCTTAAGGATACATATGTATCCACGATTGAAAATTAATTGATAGTACTATATACCCTGTCTCGTATAGAGTATCTGAAAGCAAACAAATGCACACATGCCTTGTCTTACATCTCATTCGAATCTAATTCGAGTAGACGATACTAAATCAATAAGGTATCGATTAGATCTAGAAATGAATCAACAGAATCTTCTTCATTTTAGGATTTTAGGTTTAAATTATTCGCTTTTGTGAATGACAAAAATCTACCTACCACCTTTTTGTATTCCTATCTGAATCAAATTGGGAATTTGATTAATTTATTGGAATTGATAAAATTAGGAGTTCATAAAGAAATTAAGTCTATATACCACGTTCAAATTACTGGCATTATTATTACTGATCGATAAAATTCGATAAAATCCATATCTGTAAAATAAAGAAAGGGGAAATTCTTTTATGGTAAAAAATTCTGTCATTTCAGTTATTTTTCAAGAAGAAAAGAGAGGATCTGTTGAATTTCAAGTATTCAATTTCACCAATAAGATACGTAGACTTACTTCACATTTAGAATTGCACAAAAAAGACTATTTATCTCAGAGAGGTTTGAAGAAAATTTTGGGAAAACGTCAACGACTGCTAGCTTATTTGGCAAAAAAAAATAGAGTACGTTATAAAGAATTAATTAATCAGTTGAACATTCGAGAGACAAAAACTCGTTAATTTTATTAATTTGAAGAGTCATTTCATTTTCACTTATATGTTTCGATTAAATTTTGATGAACTTCTTTTCACTTTCAGCAATTCATGGAAGAATGAATCGGTAAAAAACTTATGACTGCACCAACTACAAGAAAAGACCTCATGATAGTCAATATGGGGCCTCAGCACCCATCAATGCACGGTGTTCTTCGACTCATCGTTACTCTAGATGGTGAAGATGTTGTCGACTGCGAACCAATATTGGGTTATTTACATAGAGGGATGGAGAAAATTGCGGAAAATCGAACAATTATACAATATTTGCCTTATGTAACACGTTGGGATTATTTAGCTACTATGTTCACAGAAGCAATAACCATAAATGGACCCGAACAATTAGGCAATATTCAAGTACCTAAAAGGGCTAGCTATATCAGAGTCATTATGTTGGAATTGAGTCGGATAGCTTCTCATTTGTTATGGCTCGGTCCTTTTATGGCGGATATTGGTGCGCAGACCCCTTTCTTCTATATTTTTCGAGAAAGAGAATTGATATATGACCTCTTCGAAGCTGCCACCGGTATGCGAATGATGCATAATTATTTTCGTATCGGAGGAGTGGCTGCCGATCTACCCTATGGCTGGATAGATAAATGTTTGGATTTTTGCGATTATTTTTTAACAGGGGTCGCTGAGTATCAAAAACTTATTACCCGGAATCCTATTTTTTTAGAACGAGTTGAAGGCGTAGGCATTATTGGGGGAGACGAAGCATTAAATTGGGGTTTATCGGGACCAATGCTACGAGCTTCCGGAATAGAATGGGATCTTCGTAAAGTTGATCATTATGAGTCTTACGACGAATTTGATTGGCAGGTTCAATGGCAACGAGAAGGGGATTCATTAGCTCGTTATTTAGTACGAATTGGTGAAATGACAGAATCCATAAAGATTATTCAACAGGCTCTGGAAGGAATTCCAGGAGGGCCTTACGAAAATTTAGAAATCCGACGTTTTGACAGATTAAAAGATCCTGAATGGAATGATTTTGAATATCGGTTTATTAGTAAAAAACCCTCTCCAACTTTTGAATTGTCGAAACAAGAACTTTATGTGAGAGTTGAAGCCCCAAAAGGAGAATTGGGAATTTTTCTCATAGGAGATCAGAGCGTTTTTCCTTGGAGATGGAAAATTCGCCCACCAGGTTTTATCAATTTGCAAATTCTTCCTCAGTTAGTTAAAAGAATGAAATTGGCTGATATTATGACAATACTAGGTAGCATAGATATCATTATGGGAGAAGTTGATCGTTGAAATGATAATTGATACAACAGAAATAGAGACTATCAATTCTTTTTCCAAATTGGAATCCTTAAAAGAAGTCTATGGGATCATGTGGATGCTTGTCCCTATTTTGACTCTTGTATTAGGAATCACAATAGGTGTACTAGTAATTGTTTGGTTAGAAAGAGAAATATCTGCAGGAATACAACAACGTATCGGACCTGAATATGCTGGCCCTTTAGGAATTCTTCAAGCTCTAGCAGATGGGACAAAACTACTTTTGAAAGAGAACCTTATTCCATCTACCGGAGATCCTCGTTTATTCAGTATCGGACCATCCATAGCCGTAATATCTATCTTTCTAAGTTATTCAGTAATTCCTTTTGGTGATCACCTTGTTCTAGCCGATCTTAGTATTGGTGTTTTTTTCTGGATTGCCATTTCAAGTATTGCTCCCGTTGGACTTCTTATGTCAGGAT